GTTTATTCCTTCCTATTGTTTATTGTTAAAAATCATTTGAAACTCAACCATGAGTTGCCTTATTATGACTCATCAATCAGATCGATTCATTTTGTGAAAGAGCTCTTCAGAAGAAGCGATCCCCTCTCTACTTACTGGTTGATACCCCGCCTACTCCGTTCGCTCTATCAACTAATCTTATTTATTCTTGGATCTTGTTCGTGAGATTGAGAAAAATAAATATTTTTATGTACTCTTCTAATTTTGATTTTTTAAAGTCAATACAATATTAAAGTAAATAATAGGAGACTGTAAATGAAAGTTTCTTTCTCACACCCACTCTCTTAACATTGTCGGAGCAAAACAAAAAAGTCGTCTGCCTTGATATGAAAATATTTGATACATGAAGCCACGATCTAATTTATATAGAAATCTTATATAGATACAAATTCGATATTAGATAGAGCTCAAATGAATACTCTTGTGTTCGGTTCGGGAATCAAGGAAAAAGAACAATATCGGAAATATCGACGGATTTGGGCGGAGTCCAAAGAAATATCAAAGAAAAAAAGATCTACTGTTCGAATTTCATATCTCATATCTATCGAATTTGAAATTTTAATATCAGAATAGTGGATATAGTGATGATTTAATGGGTTAGGTCCACTTACCTTTTCTTTTGTTAATTTCCAATCTTGACAATGGATTAGATTGGAATACTGGAAAAGAAAAATCTTTGGTGATCAAAGAGACGACTTATCTTTCCTCATTATAATAAAGAAGTGTTCCACTTGATTTTATCAATTTGCTTTGATAAGTAGAATTAGAATTCTAATTACTCTATTAGAATTCTAACTGAGTATAAGGATAACGTATTATTATTAAATATTAAAGTCGAAAGTTTAGAATAAAATTCTTATACAGTTGCTTACTTTTGTTTTATTACGAATCAACACGATTTTTATTCCCATTTCAATATGAATATTACCACTCGGCCTTTTTATGAAAAACGGGGAAAAGCCCCTTATCGGATTTGAACCGATGACTTACGCCTTACCATGGCGTTACTCTACCACTGAGTTAAAAGGGCTATTTGGTTCAATTCCTGAGGGAGTCACTAGTTGAAGGATCCACTAGGCGGATAATATAGGTCTATCTAGCTCTGTATATATATTATACGTGTATGCAGCAGACTCATAGGGGTTAGTAGCCCGTGCCTGTAGGGAAACGGGGAATTTTGATTTACTTAAGTAAGGATAAGGAGAAGTATAGGTTAAACTTGGTTTATTGATATTGGATTTGATAAATATCAATGAAATGAAATGAATTGTTTAAAGACCACCCCTAATGGAATTGACTTGAATTCGCCTGCCCCCACCCGAACGGGACGAAATTTATTTGATGGATACATGGAGACATGGACCTACCAATTCGACATAGATCCATAGATTTCACATGTTATGAACAGATTCGGCTTGTTCCCCGAACCAAAATTTTAGAGAAAAAAAAAACTATTTTTGAGAGCTGGTTACTCCCCGTTCCCAGATTTTCGGATTTATCATTTGTTAATTTCCCAGCTTAGGGCGATATTGGAATAGTCCTATTTCATCTTAATAAGGGGCAGAAAAATGAATGAAAGTAAGTGGAAGAAATGAAGTTTAATCTTATTTTCTGGCGGACCACTTCCTTCCCCCTAGTTTTATTATTATTTTTTTTTCTAGCAATTTCTATAATAGATTTCGATTTGAGATGAGAATAAAATTGCGATTCGAATGAGTGATTGCTGAATATAAATGACGAATCAAAAATGCTATTGGTATGGGATCAGAAAAGGCAGAAAGATCTTTTCGATCTAGTCATATCATTCCATTTTAATTATATTGACAATTTCAAAAAACTGTTCATACTAAGTATGATGGCTGTCGGGCAAGTATGCCCCCATCGTCTAGCGGTTCAGGACATCTCTCTTTCAAGGAGGCAGCGGGGATTCGACTTCCCCTGGGGGTAGGGTACTACGAAAGGAAGCTGATCGTGGATTATAAATAAGCCTACTAGACTTTATTCTTCCTGGGGTCGATGCCCGAGTGGTTAATGGGGACGGACTGTAAATTCGTTGGCAATATGTCTACGCTGGTTCAAATCCAGCTCGGCCCAATAATTCGCGGATCCATCCTTACCCTTAAATGATATAGCTCCCTTTGGCTTGGTTTCGCGAACTGCCAGATACGAAAGAATCAAGAATCAAAAGAGTCCAATTCTCTGATAGATGCCTACCGCTATTTAGTTATTTTATTTGCTCCATTTATTTGTTCCCCGAAAGTAGGATCTTGCTAACAATGATCTAGATTTCTATCAGGATCTTTAAGTAGAAAGTCTAATGAAAAAGTAGAAAGTCTAATGAAAAGACTAAAGTAACGCAAAAAAGGTCTTTTTTTTTCATTGGTGACATTGAAAAATAAATTCCCAACCGATTTGGTACTAAAATGAAAGGATTGCTAGTAATCCGCGAAGCTCTCACTAAAGAGTATCCCCGCACGGGTATCAATACCGCGCTCGCGTCTCGGTTCCAGCGCGTCGATTTGGATTTAACTAGAAATGAAATGGTTTGAATGAAATCATAAGAATATGTATTCGTTACATTTTACCTACCCGGGATTGTAGTTCAATTGGTCAGAGCACCGCCCTGTCAAGGCGGAAGCTGCGGGTTCGAGCCCCGTCAGTCCCGATGGATCAAAATAGAATAAAAAAAAAGTATTAGTATTAAAGTAAAAGTAAAGGAAGTCTTTTGATTGACTACGGAATCGAGGTTTGTATTCAGTGTGTGGATAAACGAGCTGCCTATGTTATACTATTGAATTCTCGACGATGAATCGACTTGACAGTCAGATATTGTTATTCATGATATTGATACCATTCGCTATCATCGAAATGGAATTCATCCCATTGAATTTACAAGCGAAAGGGTTATCCGCTCTATGGGATTAAATCCCGAGTTATTGCGAAGTAAAAAAAAACCAAACGATGAGATTATGGAAGTAAATATTCTCGCATTTATTGCTACTACATTGTTCGTTCTAGTTCCGACTGCGTTTTTGCTTATAATATACGTAAAAACGGTCAGTCAAAGTGATTAATTTGAATGAAACTTGACTTCTTAGTTCTTCTCAATGATTTCAGAAACAAAAAATTCCAATTTCACGTCTTAGTCTTGAATGAAATGAGCGGACTAGTAGCCTATGAGATCCGATAGTATGGCAGAAAGATTCAGATCTGAATCTTTCTGCCATACTATCGATTTGGATTATTCTAAGGGTAATGGATAAAGATAGAAATTGAATAGAGATCAATCTCAAATATGCAGATGTATCTTCATAGATGTTAATATGACTTAAATAGATGGAATGTACATAGTATTTCAATTCGATTTCTTTGCTTCATCTATTTGTATTTTCTTTTTGTTCATTCCAATCAATCTGAAATAATCGCAAGGCAGCTCTTACGATTTTCGAATTTCTTGATTTCTGATTATTTTCAATATGGATCTCGGTATCCATTAAAAAACGAATCAAATCGATGAAAGCAAAACAAACTTGGGCATATATTACTAAAAGAAAATCCAGTTAAAAAAAAAAGATTAATAAAAAAAAAAGAAAATAAAAGAGGAAAGAAATAAGGTAATCGTTTTTTTTTTTAGCATTCCGAAGAAGTCGTTGATTGAGCGGTTGCCAGATGATCCAACGAGTTCTATGGTAACTTCATCAGATTTCAAAAGGAGTACCCAGCAATTTTAAACCTAAACCCCCGAGCCATGATATGAAACGAGTGAATAAAACAATAAAACGTAGTAGAAATCGAATTTCTAAAATAATCAAACTGGTGGTAAGTGCAAAATTTGTGACTTGATCAAGTCACAATCTTATTATTATTAAATATGCAAATTAAATCGTGAACTCCCTTCCTTTCAAAATAGGATAGGTGAGTTTTGAAATATCTGTTGGATTTTGGATGTGGATTATGAAAGAGTATTATTCATATAGATTATGAATCGGATTCTACTCATAATATTCTTATCACCAATTACCTCGCTAGAATCCAAGCCAATAGAATTCCGAAATGGAGGTCTTTTGCTTAATTCAATTTCGAAAGTATAAATTGACTTAAATTACTGAATTAAATATGAAAGTTATTATTATATTAATAATTAATATATATTAATTAATATAATAATGTAGGCTTTGCAGAACGATCTATAAAACCTATAAAAAAGTCATACAGTTTGATTACCCAACTCAAGTAGTAGTATCTTTAGAGTCCACTTCTTCCCCATACTACAAGCGAAAGGGAAAATGTAAAGACTACCATTAAAGCAGCCCAAGCGAGACTTACTATATCCATGTGAATTATGTCCCTCTCTCTATGAATATGAAGGAATTCTTCCCTTATTGTTATTGTTTCCTAATAATAGTGGAATCACTGGCGCAGAGTCAAAAAGGGATTCTGACCCAACACCTTTGATCAAAGACTCCGCCAAATCTGAAACACTCCACTAAATACACTTAGATAGAACAAGTTTTTATATGATTTCTAGTAAACTCGGGAAAAAGGAAACAAAATACACAATCGCACTTTTCTTTCGAAGTATCAAAGGGAATATTCCTCAATATGTAGTAATAATAAGACCTCTTCGCCTTTTTTGTTGCCCCCTTTATAATTATCATTAAATTATTATTAAGTAAAATAAAAGCCAATTATCCATCCAATCGAATATTGATTGAATGTCCGTCCACTCAGAAACTCTCATCAGTCTGTATACTCTGTATCCAAAGGAGTTCTCGGCTCCGCTGCCATAATTATTAACATTAACTTAAACTTACTAAATTCTTAATTCGATTCTCCGGGGAGGCTATTCAATCTAATTCAAGACCCGGTCAGTAGACCTTACATTAGCAGCGGAAATAAATCGGTAACTCTTGATTGGATATTGGCTATGATAGCACTTCCACTACTATAATCTTTCCGTG